TATTCCTATAGCTCCAATAAACAAGGTAAATAGTACCAAAACAAGCATCGGAAATAATATAGTATTATCCGATTCCTGGGGATAGGAAAAAATTCTTTTAGTGCCAAAATGATTAATAGTAATAAAAGGACATGTCATCCTTCTTACAGTACCACCAGTTTGATATATTTTTTTCCAAAAAAAACAAAAAAAGGAAGCCCTTTCATTATTATTTATTGTTAATAAAGGTAATAAACGCATTTTTCTTTTAAGCATTTTTGATCGCTGTTTACCCCATAAAGATATTGAATAGAATGCGCTGTTTTTTTTACCATTATAATTTTGAAAATAAATATTTAAATGCCCCTCAAAAGTAAGTAAATAAACCCGAAACATATAAAATGCAGTTAATCCTGCTGTAGAAAAAGCTATTATTGCGAAAATAGGTGAATACGACAAACTATCATTAAGAATTTCATCTTTAGACCAAAAACAGGCGAGAGGTGGAATACCACAAAGAGAAAGGGTTCCTAATAAAAAAGCAATTTTTGTAATTGGAACATGTTTTGTTAAACCACCCATAAGAACCATATTTTGACTCTTATCTGGAGAATAGCCGACAATACCTTCCATTGAATGAATAATGGATCCAGATCCTAAAAACAACAATGCTTTCGAATAAGCATGAGTAATCAAATGAAATAAAGCAGCTCGATAGGAGCCCATACCTAAAGCTAACATCATATAACCCAATTGAGACATTGTAGAATAGGCTAAACCTCTCTTAATATCTTTTTGAGCAAAAGCTAAAGTAGCTCCTAAGAGTACTGTTATTATACCTATCAAAGCTATTAGCTTCATTATGTAAGGTATAACTACGAAAAGAGGAAGAAGTCGAGCTACAAGAAAAATTCCCGCTGCTACCATGGTAGCAGCATGTATTAGAGCCGAAATAGGGGTAGGTCCTTCCATGGCATCTGGTAACCACACATGAAGAGGGAATTGTGCCGATTTAGCAATTGCACCGGAAAATAATAGGAAAGCGCACAAAGTAACAAATAAAAAATGAACCTCATTATCATTATTAGAAATCAAGTTATTGAATATTTCAAACAAATCCTGAAATTCGAAACTGCCTGTTAGCCAATAAAGACCTAAAATTCCTAATAATAAACCAAAATCGCCTACACGATTAGTTACGAATGCTTTTTGACAAGCATTGGACACACTAGGTCGTGTGAACCAAAAGCCTATTAATAGGTAAGAGCACATTCCAACCAATTCCCAAAAGATATAAATTTGTATTAAATTGGAACTGGTAACTAATCCCAGCATTGAAGTATTGAAAAAACTCATATAAACAAAAAATCTCAAATAGCCTTGATCATGAGACATATAACTGTCACTATAAACAAGAACTAAAATTCCAACCGTAGTAATTAATATTAACAAAATAGAAGTAAGTGGGTCAATCAAATACCCGAACTCTAAGGAAAAATCATTGTTGATGGTCCAAGACCATACATATTGATAAATGGAACTGCTATTTATTTGCTGAATAAACAGATCGGTCGAAAAAACCATAACTATACTTAACAATAAAACACTCGGAAAAGCCCATATACGGTGAAGTTTTTTTGTTGACACCGGAAAAAGTAGCAGCCCTATTCCTATTAACATAGGGACTGGAAGTGTAACGAAAGATAGAATCCATAAATATTGATATGTATGTTCCATAAAAAAATCTTATTATTTTTAATTAAAAAAAAAAAAAATGAATTAAGTTTAACTTATTTTATAATTAAGTTTAACTTATTTTATAACTGTCTTGACAATTATTATTTTTAATCACTATAGAAAATAGAACCTTTGATGCCTTCAATCCAATTTAAAGAAATACTAGGTAGATAAAAATGTGTAAATTTTGACTGATCTGTTTTAGATCATATGCTTGATCTGGATGATCTATCAAGGAATATACATTGAATTAGATAAGATTTTCCAGTTTTCAATTTGAAAGTCCGGGACAGAACTCGAAACTTTTTTTGTTATATTATATGTCCATAAATCAATATCTAATGGGGTTGCTAAACCTTAACACAAATTTTATACCTAACGAAACTCTAAGGATTAATACAATAAAAATTCATTTTTATTTTCATTAATTTGAATGTTTCAACAAAAAAATATTCCATTGAATTAACTGCTTCAAGCTCGCCAATTGAATAAAAAAGGGTTATTATAATTTTGAGCAAGCCGCCATGGTGAAATCGGTAGACACGCTGCTCTTAGGAAGCAGTGCTAGAGCATCTCGGTTCGAGTCCGAGTGGCGGCATAACATAATTAAATTATCTAATTATTAAAAGGATAGAATAAATCCTATAATGAATTCAATTCCATATGTAAAATTATGGATAATTAAAGTATTCCCCCCTTTTTTTTTTATGATATTTTTGACTTTAGAACATATATTAACTCATATATCTTTTTCGGTCGTTTCAATTGTAATTATAATTCATTTTCTAACCTTATTAGTCAATGAATTTGTGGGACTCTATGATTCGTCAGAAAAAGGCATGTTAACCACTTTTTTCTGCCTAACAGGATTACTAATTACTCGTTGGATTTATTCGGGACATTTACCAATAAGTGATTTATACGAATCATTAATATTTCTTTCATGGATTTTCTCTATTATTCATATGGTTCCATATTTTAAAAAACATAAGAATTATTTAAGCACAATAACCGCACCAAGTACTTTTTTTACCCAGGGCTTTGCTACTTGGGGTCTTTTAACCGATATGAATCAATCGAAAATTTTAGTACCTGCTCTCCAATCCCAGTGGTTAATAATGCACGTAAGTATGATGGTATCGGGCTATGCAGCTCTTTTATGTGGATCATTATTGTCAGCAGCACTTCTCGTAATTACATTTCGAAAAGTCATAAGAATTGTTGGTAAAAACAATAATTTATTAAATGATTCATTTCCCGTTGATGAGATCCAATACATGATGGAAAAACAAAATATTTTTAAAAATACTTTTTTTACTTCTTCTAGGAATTATTACAGGTTTCAATTGATTCAACAATTAGATCATTGGGGTTTTCGTATTCTTAGTATAGGGTTTCTTTTTTTAACCATAGGTATTCTTTCAGGAGCAGTCTGGGCTAATGAAGCATGGGGATCATATTGGAATTGGGACCCAAAAGAAACTTGGGCATTTATTACTTGGACCATATTCGCGATTTATTTCCATACTCGAACAAATAAGAATTTGGAAGGTTTAAATTCGGCAATTGTTGCTTCGATCGGTTTTCTTATAATTTGGATATGCTATTTTGGGGTTAATTTATTAGGAATAGGACTACATAGTTATGGTTCATTTACATTAATATCCTAATTGAATTCAAGAACGAGTTTAACAAATATAACCATAAGCCAGTTTAACATATATATAAGAAGCTTCAGGTAAGTCGTTGAGAACCTTTTGAATCACTCAAGTAATGGAGTGATTCAAAAGGTTCTCGCAAATGTTAAACATATCTGATTACAATTCCGTTTTTTTTTTTTAATAACTACCTATAAAAAAAAATTAGCTATAAAAAAAATTCGATAGAATAGCTTCGACCTTGTCAACTGATAATGAGAAAACGAAATCCGGATAAATACCAATACTAATTACAGGCAGAAGGATAGCAATCGAAACAAATAATTCCCGTGGTCCAGAATCAAAAAAATAAGAATTTGTGGCATTAAGCAGCTTGTATCCATAGAACATCTGGCGTAACATAGATAATAAATAAATAGGAGTCAATATCGTTCCAACTGCCGCTCCAAAAGTAATTAGTATTTTTGGCATTAAAAAATATTTTTTGGCGGTAATTATTCCAAAAAATACTACCAATTCTGCAAAAAAGCCGCTCATGCCCGGTAATGCAAGAGAAGCTAATGATAAGATACTGAACATCATGAATATTTTTGGCATTAGGGTAGCCATTCCGCCCATTTCGTCAAGATAAACAAGACGTATTCTATCATAACTTGTTCCTGACAAGAAAAAAAGCGCAGCGCCAATAAATCCATGAGATATTATTTGTAAAATGGCCCCGTTGAGTCCCATATCGCTTATAGAGCAAATTCCTATAATTGTAAAACCCATATGAGATACAGAAGAATAGGCTATTCTTTTTTTTAAATTTTTTTGACCAGAAGATGTTGAAGCTGCATAGATTATTTGTATTGCGCCTACTATTATCAACCAAGAAGAAAATATAGAATGGGCGTGGGATAATAATTCCATATTTATTCGAACCAATCCATATGCTCCCATTTTTAATAAGATTCCAGCTAAAAGCATACAAGTACTGTAATGTGCTTCTCCATGGGTGTCTGGTAACCATGTATGTAAGGGTATAATCGGTGATTTGACAGCAAAAGCAATAAGAAATCCAATATAGAATAGTATTTCCAAGGTCACAGGATATGATTGATTAGCTGATGTTTCAAAATTGAATGTTGGTTCATTGGAAGCATAGAAAGCGATACCTAAAGCTCCCATTAATAAAAAAACGGAACTTCCTGCAGTATACAAAATAAATTTTGTAGCTGAATACAGACGTTGCTTTCCCCCCCACATGGATAGAAGTAGATAAACAGGAATTAATTCTAACTCCCACATAATGAAAAAAAGTAAAAGATTTTGAGAAGAAAATAATCCTATTTGACCACTATACATTGCTAACATCAAAAAATGAAATAATCGAGAATCCCGAGTAATTGGCCGAGCCGCTAAAGTAGCTAAAGTGGTGATAAATCCGGTCAGTAAAATAGGTCCTATAGAAAGTCCATCTATTCCTAATCTCCAGTAAAAATCAAAAAAATTAATCCATTGATAAGACTCCGTCAATTGGATTAAGGGATCGTCCAATTGGAAATAATAAGAGAATGCATAGGTCATTAAAAGGAGTTCTAGTACACATATAAGTATAGTATACCACCTAATTACCTTATTTCCTCTATGAGGGAAAACGAAAATCAAGGAACCCGCGAATATTGGTAAAACTACTAATACTGTTAACCAAGGAAAAGAATTCGTGGTAAAGACAAGATACACTTGGACAAGAAAAACCCGTACTCGAAAACCTAATCTATTTTTTTATTATTATTTTTTTAGTACGGGTTTTTGTCGGTAAACAAAAAATCAAATGTATTCAAGTGGTTTTTTCTGGAAAATATCAATAAGCTAGACCCATGCTTCGAGTTGTTTCATGCCATAGATAAACTCGAACACTCAAGAAATCAGTTGGACAGGCGGATTCGCATCTCTTACAGCCAACACAGTCTTCCGTTCTTGGAGCAGAAGCAATTTGCTTAGCTTTACACCCGTCCCAAGGTATCATTTCTAATACATCTGTGGGGCAGGCCCGGACACATTGAGTACACCCTATACATGTATCATAGATTTTTACTGAATGTGACATTGGAGCTATAATTTTTTTAAAAAAAAACGTCATAAATTTTCGATCTAGTAAATTTTGAAATGAATCATATATTTAGACACCAGATGAATCAATGATTTATCATAATTTGTCTATTCAATTTCGGATCGACTCATGAGATAGAACCAAGATACTTTAATTTCTTACGTTTTCGTAAACATTATCAGATATGCTATCTATCATAAATATCAATTCAAATTAATGAATCTAAATATTTTATATGATTAATACTACTTATTCAACAAATTCAATTGATTGATACGGATTGATTTTCTGTTACGATAAATTGACGAAACTATAGCCAGCCCGATAGCTGCTTCAGCGGCTGCGATAGATATAATAAAAATTGAAAAAATATTTCCTTTTAATTGGCGACTATCAAAAAAATCAGAAAATGTTACTAAATTTATATTGACGGCATTCAGTATAAGTTCAAGACACATAAGGGCTCTAACCATATTTCGACTCGTGATCAATCCATAGATACCGATAGAAAATAAATAAGCACTCAAACCAAGCACATGTTCGAGCATCATGGCCCCACTCCTTAGCGATTTCGATTTATTTCAATATGAACAATGAACAACAATTTAACATCAACAGATTAGATTGACTAGAATAAGAATATCACAAGTACAAAACAAAAAAAAAGATTGGAATATAGATCGAATAAAAGAATTTATATATGAATAATCCTCAAATAAATGTGATAACATAGAATAAAGTCTGATTTGGATTGCGATTACCAATTAAAAAGATTTATTACTGACGAGCCGTGGCAATCGCACCTATCAAAGCAACTAAAAGAATTATTGAAATGAATTCAAATGGAAGAAAAAAATCTGTTGCTAAATGAATTCCAATTTGTTGACCATTACTTACCAAATCTTGCTCTATAATCTGGTTTGCTCTTGTAGTCCAAATAATCCCATACCATGTTGTATCTGAAATAATAGTAATTAGTAAAACAAAAAGACTTGTACAAATTAGGGAAGTAAGACCATTCCCAACAGTCCAAAGATTGAAATCTTTGTAATCTTCTGAACCATTCATGAACATCACAGCAAATAAAATTAAAACATTTATAGCTCCCACATAAATAAGGAGCTGCGCCGCAGCTACAAAATGAGAGTTTGATAAAATATAGAATAAGGATATACAAACAAGAACCAATCCCAATGAAAAGGCAGAAAAAATTGGATTGGTAAGTAATACCACTCCTAGACCTCCTAATATAAGACCTAATCCTAGAAAGACTAAAAGAAAATCATGTATTGGTCCAGGTAAATTCATTGTACGTAAAATAAAAGATAAAAAAATAAAATTCTTTTTTTTCATGACTTTATTGACCCGACCAGGAGAAACTTATTTAGAATGGGTTAATTTAATCCTAAAAGGTTAAAATTACTGTAGTACTGATATCAGACTAATCCCATTCTTTCTCGAAAAAATAAAAATGGATACTTTAATTTCTATTTCGAAATAGAAATAATTATGGATAGAATTATGACTATATTAATAGATTTTCAATCTAAATTAAGCTACGCTGGAATTCTTACCAATCAATCAAATCCAATCGCTAGTTGGGATTTGTAGCTTTTGTAGTTATTGACCAAACAAAATGCAAAATGAAAAAAAAAAAGATTTAAGACTTTTAGATCAAACCTAGATCTTTGTTTAATGATTAAAAATGACTCTTCAATCAATCTTTAATCAAAGGGGGTTTGTCCATTTTGATTAAAGATTGAGGTGAATTCAAAATTGTTCGAATTGTATAATCGTCAATTACTGACATTGGTAAACGACCTAAAGCAATTTGGTTATAATTCAATTCGTGACGATTATAGGTAGAAAGTTCATATTCTTCAGTCATTGATAAACAATTAGTTGGACAATACTCAACGCAGTTGCCACAAAATATACAGATTCCGAAATCAATACTGTAATTAAGCAATCGTTTCTTTCGAATATTAGTTTCCAATTCCCAATCAACAACAGGTAAATCTATAGGACATACACGAACACATACTTCACAAGCAATGCATTTATCAAATTCAAAATGGATTCGACCGCGGAAACGCTCCGATGTGATTAATTTTTCATAAGGATATTGAATAGTTACCGGTAAACGATTTACGTGGGATAAGGTAGTCATGAAACTTTGACCAATGTACCTTGCAGCCCGTATGGTTTGTTGACCATAATTCATGAACCCAGTTACCATAGGGAACATATCGTGAATCTCTATGAATAATTTTATATTTGTTTCTTTATCTTGTTTGAGACAAACTATAAATATACAAAAGAATTACTTTATAGTGAAAAGAGTTGGGAAGAGGTTGTTAATAATAAATTGCCAAGAGAAATAGGTAAAAGAAATTTCCATCCAAGATTTAATAGTTGGTCCATTCTTAGTCTAGGTAAAGTCCATCTTGTTGTGATAGGAATGAACAAGAACAAATAAGTTTTAACCAATGTAATAAGAATACCCATTGTTGTTCCAAAAACTCTACCTACTTTATTTATTTCAAAATCAAAAAACTCCGGGACAGATATGTACGGAATAGAGATATTCCAACCGCCCAAGTAAAGAACTGCTACAAATAATGAAGAGACTAATAAGTTTAGATAGGAAGCAACATAAAATAAACCAAATTTGATACCCGAATATTCAGTTTGATAACCTGCTACTAATTCTTCTTCTGCTTCTGGTAAATCAAAAGGTAATCTCTCACATTCTGCTAGGGAAGAAATGAAAAAAATGATAAATCCTATAGGTTGACGCCACAAATTCCATCCCCCCAAACCATATTTTGATTGTGCCTCAACTATATCAACTGTACTCGAACTGTTAGATAATCATAGTCGGTGATGACATCACTGTCCCCATCGCTATTACAGAACCATACATGAGATTTTCACCTCATATGGCTCCTCGAAGGCCATAAATAAATCTAAGGGCCAGATCATATTATTTATCTTGATCTATTTGTAGGATAGATAGGATCAAAATCTATCGGATGCCCCCAATTCAAAAATTTGACCAATGTAATTCTGTCTGTTATAATACTAAAGTAAAGTACTTCTGAATTGATCTCATCTTTTAAGAATTTCAATTTTTCTTTCTTGAGCAATAACTTAAATCTTTCAATAAAATACTTCTTGTAGAAATACCAATAAATATTTCAACCTATCATTTTCGATTACGAAAAAGAATTAGACATTCCATTAGTTCATGAATTATGACACGAATTCAATTTATATTTATATGAATATCGAGATAGGAAAGAAAGAAGAATAAAGGATTCTTTTTTTTTTCTTTTTCTATTGTAAGTCTATTCTTTTTTTTGTTCCTATTCTTCCTTCTGAAAAAAAAAAAGGAAAAGATTACTTCGTTCCTGATAGTCATTTGTTTAATTGGTGGATAGGAGCATACTCTGGATCGGAATCGTGGGGAGTACTGCCTGATCATTTCTACTAATTTAAAGCCCCAATTAATATTCTTTTATTTTTGATAATTCTATTACTAATCTTTTATGTATCTTGGTGTTCCTAACCATCCACTCATTTTTATTTTTACTCAACTGCTCGGTAGCATTACTAGCATTACAATAATATATATATATATATATAAATGATAGTAAAAACTCAATAAGGTTGATTCTTTGAGCCCGCTTTCAAGCCAGGATGACTAATCAACCAATTTTGGGACAAATGATCTCATCTTCTTATGTTTATTTGTGCTTTCCTGTTGTACATAAGAAATGAGTCTCGATTTTTTTTACTGCAAATTTAGAAGCTGTTTTCTTTCACTCATATAACTATCTAATTTAGTTCATCAACCCAAATGATGAATAAAAAAATAAGGATATATATTCAATATATTCAATTAATTTTACCTTTTTCCTAATAAAAAATAAAAAAAAAAAGGGGGGGGGGATAGGGAAAAATTTATGTTTCAACGAATCGCACGTAGAGATATGGATAATACACAGAGAGTTAATGGTATTTCATAACTAATCGATTGAGCGGCAGCTCGTAGACCACCTAAAAAGGAATATTTATTATTTGATCCATATCCTGACATAAGAAGTCCAATGGGAGCAATACTTGAAATGGCAATCCATAAAAATACGCCGATATTTAGATCCGCTAAAACAAAGTGATAGCCAAAAGGAATTACTGAATAGCTTAATAGAGTTGATATGGCTGCTATGGATGGTCCGATACTAAATAAACGAGTATCCCCTCTAGATGGAAAAAGATTTTCTTTGAAAAGTAATTTTGTTCCATCCGCTAGAGCTTGAAGAACTCCAAAAGGACCGGCATATTCAGGTCCAATACGTTGTTGTATCCCTGCAGAAATTTCTCTTTCTAACCACACAATTACTAGTATGCCTATCGTGATTCCCAATACAAGAGTCAAAATAGGGACAAGCATCCATATAATTCCATAGATCTCGTTTAAGGATTTCAATCTGGAAAAAGAATTGATAGCTTGTACTGTTGTTGGATCAATTATCATTTCAACGATCAACTTCCCCCATAATAATATCTATGCTACCTAATATTGTCATAATATCAGCCAATTTCATTCTTTTAATTAATTGAGGAAGAATTTGCAAATTGATAAAACCCGGCGGGCGAATTTTCCATCTCCAAGGAAAACTACTTTGATCCCCTATCAGAAAAATTCCCAACTCTCCTTTTGGTGCTTCAACTCTAACATAAAGTTCTTGTTTCGGCAATTCAAAGGCGGGAGAAGTTTTTTTACTAATAAATCGATATTCAAAATCATTCCATTCTCGATTCCTTTCTCTAGCAAAACTTCGAGTTTCTAAATTTTCATAAGGCCCCCCTGGAATCCCTTCCAAAGCCTGTTGAATAATTTTTACGGATTCCGTCATTTCACCAATTCGGACTAAATAACGAGCTAGCGAATCCCCTTCCTTTTGCCACTGGACTCCCCAATCAAATTCGTCATAACACTCATAATGATCAACTTTACGAAGATCCCATCGTACTCCGGAAGCTCGTAGCATTGGTCCTGATAAACCCCAATTTATTGCTTCTTCTGCACTAACAATACCTATTCCTTCAACTCGTTGTAAAAAAATAGGATTTCTCGTAATAAGTTTTTGATATTCAGCAACTCCTGTTAAAAAATAATCGCAGAAATCCAAACATTTATCTAACCAGCCATGAGGTAGATCAGCTGCTACTCCTCCGATACGAAAATAATTATGCATCATTCTCATACCAGTCGCAGCTTCGAATAAATCATATATTAACTCTCTTTCTCTAAAAATGTAGAAGAAAGGGGTCTGCCCACCAATATCTGCCATAAAAGGGCCAAGCCATAAGAGATGAGAAGCTATACGACTCAACTCCAACATAATTACTCTGATATAGCTAGCTCTTTTAGGTACTTGAATATTTCCCAACTGTTCCGGTCCATTTATGGTTATCGCTTCTGTAAACATAGTAGCTAAATAATCCCAACGTGTTACATAAGGCAAATATTGTATAATTGTTCGGTTTTCCGCAATTTTTTCCATCCCTCTGTGTAAATAACCTAATATTGGTTCGCAGTCAATAACATCTTCACCGTCTAGACTAAGGATGAGTCGAAGAACGCCATGCATTGATGGGTGGTGGGGCCCCATATTGACTATCATAAAGTCCTTTCTTGTAGCTGGTACATTCATAGGGGGTTCCTCGATTGATTTTTCCATGAATTACTGAAAACGAAAATAAGTTCATCAAAATTCAAGTTTAAGATCTAATAAATCAAATAATAAAAAAAAAAAGACTCTTCAAATTAACGAGTTTTTGATTCCCGAATGTTCAACTGGCTAATTAATTCTTTATAACGTACTCCATTTTTCTTTGCCAAATAAGATAGTAGTCGTTGGCGTTTTCCTAGAATTTTCCGTAAACCTCTTTGAGATAAATAGTCTTTTCTATGCAATTCCAAATGTGAAGTAAGTCTTCGTATCTTATTAGTAAAACTTACTATTTGAAATTCAACGGATCCCTTGTTTTCTTTGTTGTCTTCTTGTGAAATAATTGAAATGAATGCACTTTTTACCATAAAATGAAATCCCCCTCCTCCCGCCTTTGTTAAGTATAGTTTTATTGATCAGTAATAATAAATAATGTAATATTAAATAAGAATGTCAGTTGGTTTGAATTTGGTATACACAATAATCTTCAATTCGTTAGGAATTCCAAAATCAATCCAATTTTTTTTTGATTCGGCTAGAAATACATAAAAGATGGTATATTTCTTCCCTTACAAAGGAAAAAAAATTATATCTATATCTAAAAATCTAAAACGAAAAATTGGATTGATTCATTTCTAGATCGAATTGATACATGATTGAATTCCATATATCAGAATGGAATATGGGATGTAAAACAATGTATATGGACGTCTCTCTTTGTTTTCATATATTTCATATACTAGATTAGATATGCTATGGGATATATATGACAAATGGAACTTTACCGAATTTTTAATCGTGGACATATATGTATCCTTACCATACTAAACCGACTAGCATTATTGGTATCAAACCAATAGCGATTTATACAAGCTAAATCTTCTAATCGATAATTGGGCCAAAGAAAAAGTTTTAATTTAATTAGTTTATTTTTATCTCTATCAAAACGTTTGCTTTTATCTATAATGTGAGCGTGGTTTTTTATGTTATTATTATTGATAATTTCTGTATTGATATCATTTTCATTTTTTGAATTGAAAGAAATTAGAATTCTCAATTCTCTACGATGTTTAGAGGATAAAAGATTTTCGGGAACAAGTAAATCATAATTATTTTTGTCTTTATTTCTAATTAAACTTTGATTTATTACAATAGAGTTTTTTTTTCTGTATCTTTGATTAATTTGTTGTTTTCTCTTATGAACCAATAAAATATTTATGGTTTGATACATAATAAATTTTCCATCATTTTTTACCGACAGACGGGTTGATTCGATAATCAATATTCCCTTTTTCATCAATTCTGTAAGAGTTAAATCTTTCTGAATCATTAGAATATCTAGACTCAGTTCTCCCCTTTGAATAGAGGATATAATAATTTCTCGTGGATTTGTCAGTCTAAGCAAGAGACAATATATTTTGATATTATTGATTATTTTTTGATTTAAAGAATCATCCCATCTTAATTGAAAGCATAAATACCTTTTTAGCAAAAAATCAAGTTCTGCTTCCGTATTACTTTTGTATTGCTTTTTCTTTCTACGCTCTTTCCTGTCTGATCTTGCATAATCTTCTTCAACATCTTTTTCTTGGTTTGCTAGAACTGATTCAAGATCTACTTGATCCTCAGACTCTTTTTCTTCATGATTTTGATTTTTTAATTGAATGGATTTTGTTTCATTCGATGATAAAGGATCGTTATTTTGCTTTCTGTTGATTTTTTTATTTTCACTAACATCTTTAGTTCCATTAAAATTTAAAAAAAGTAATTTGATTGGTATCATCCATGATTTTATCTTATATGCCTTGCAAAGTATCACAAATTTTGGAAAGAACCAAAATTCTAAATTTGATGTAGGACGATCTAGTATTTCTTCATTCATTCCCATCCAATCAAAAAGGTTTTTTTTTTGTTTGGTTCCGGTATCGATCCAGGATTCAATATCGACTTTCTTTCTAAGACAAAAAGGGAGAATTCTCCAATCCAAATATTTTCTATGCGAGCTTTTTTCCGTATCGATAATATCATCTTCTCTTAGATGCTTATTGACAGGGATACCTCCCGACATATCAAATAATTTACTTTTATCTATTTTGTAATTATAAAAAATCTCTTGCTTATTATTTAATTTGAATGGTAATTCATAAATAGATGAGTCTTTCTTATCTTCATAATTAATGGATTTATATAATAAAATATTATATCTATAGTATTTTTTAAAATTATCTTTTTGGTTCGATAATGAATCGACTTCCAAATTATTTTGTTTTTCGTAATGAATTAATTGGTCTTTTTCATATAAATTCCATTTATTTAAATCCTTATTTTGAATCATATGCTGTTGATTCATTTTATTTCGCCATTTTTGCGATATTAAGCTAGACCATCTGATCTGAGATAAATCGTATTTATATTGATAATTACTTCTTACCCAGTTTTTCCATTCATTCATTACAGAATTTTTAAAATTTGTATTTTTTAATTTGAACTGAAATCCTCCTTGGACTCCAAAATAATCTTTTATTTCATTCTTAAGAAAACGAGATGCTCCATGATATTGAAGGACAGATCTTAACTTATATAGGTTAATAACTTGGACTTGTGATAATTTGTAAAATACATATGCTTGTGACAAAGAGGTTACGTTATACAAAATCTGTGAGTTCTTGTTAAAATTACTATAATTAAATACCTTTTTTATACTCGAGATAAAGTGAATTAGTGTATTTTGATTTGTTTTATCAAGTCTTTGGTGATTTTCGTTTTTATTATACATAGAAATGTATTTAGTAATCATTTTTCTTGGTGATTCACGAAAAAACTGTACATTGATCCTTGGAATATTAATGATAGCTAGAAGGATATCTATATATATCTTTTCAATCAAAATTTTTATAAAAAAATATGATTTACGGACTAATTGAGCATTGTTTCTTTTTAATATCTGTAAAATATTTTTTGATGATTTTAATTTTAATCGTTTAGCATTATAACTTAGTTTGTTAGGACTAATATTTCTTTCTGAGATTAGAAATCGTTTTTTCTTTTCTTTTGTAATTTTTTCTATTTGATTTCTTATTGTCTTTGTTCTGGCATTCAGATCTTTCATTTTTTTTTCTGTCAGTGAATAGTTTATCCAATCCATAGATCGAATTGAAGTGGAAAATTTATGAATAGTCCCATTAGTGATTGGTGAATCTTTTTCGTTTTTAGTTTCATTTAATTCAGATACTTCTCTAAATCCAAATAATAGAATCGGATTTCTTTTTGATTTTGATATTATTTCTTTTACAAATAGAATACTTTTGATGAACCAGTTTTTTGTTTCTTTCGGTAAATGTAGAAATATTTTTCTTTTTTCTTTAAAAATTGTTAGAGTTAGAAAACCATTTTTTTTCAACTTTCTAATTTTTTTTTTTAATTTTTTAAAAATGGGTTCAAAAAGTGAAAGTTCTTTTCGGGGAGAACCAAAAGGAAGTTCAGTTTCCATTCCCCAAACTGTTAAAAAACAAAAATCATGTTTTTGTCTTTTCTTTTTTATTGGATCTTTAGAAAAGAATTTTAACTTAGATCTGTGCCAAGGTTGTAGTCGAAAAGGAAATAGGATCTTTATTTGAATACCGTCTGTTAACCAGTTTTTAGGAAATTCTGTTTCTGATAATTGAACTCCATTATAAGTGCATTTAACATGCATTTCTCTATTCCAATCCTTTAAATCCTCGGACCATTCGGGAATTTGAAATAATAACATACGAATGATATTTTTAGCTATTATTAATGAAGGCAATAT